AATGAGAATCCAAATGAAAATGAATTTCACTATCTAAATCGATCGAAAATGGAATAGATAAATAATTAAATAAATAGAAATAATTTAGAAATACTTGAAATAAATCTAAAAACAAAAGGGCTTGTACTGGATGTGCACTACATATATAAATGGATAAAAAAAAAGAGGTGTAGGTGAAAAAAGAAATTAACGAAAACAAAAAAGAGGAAGAACCCTTGGGTTTATTCAATCAAGCAATATAAGTAAAATAAACAAGCTTAATCCATTGTTTTGTTATTTTTTAATAGATTTCCAATGAAAAATCGCCCGGTTATCGATTTTTGTCTTTATACGTATAGAACACGATATTCTATAGTAGCAACATTAAATAGGAATAATAAATAAGTATGAATAGAGAACCAAAAAAGAGGGGAATAGTAAAGAAAAAGTTATACAAAACTATATAGGAGCCATCTACACCCTCTTTTTTGGTTCTATTGCTTAATAGAATTTCGTTTGATTAAGACTAAGCTGCGTAAAAACCCCCGCCTTCTTTGAAATATCATGAACAGTTCCTGTCGGTTGAGCACCTTTGTCAAGGAAATATAGAATCGCAGGAACGTTTAAATGGGTTTGATTATTTATCGGATCATAAAAACCCACTTTACGAAGATCTCTTCCTTCTCTTCGGGATCGAACATCAATAGCAACGATTCGATAAACGGCTCATTGGGATAGATATAGATGAACAATACCCCCCCTAGAAACGTATAAGAGGTTTTCTCCTCGTACGGCTCGAGAAAAAATGATTAGAAAAATTATTATGTATCGAATTAGAATGTCAAATAGATATATAAAATCATCAAATCAATTTCCAGAGATTTAAGTCCTTCTTTGTTTCTTGTTTTTCGAAAACGAAGAAGAAAAAAAAAAAGAGCATTCGTACTCTCTCTCATAACTCAAGTTGGATAACTTTCAAATAGCCTAAAAAAAAAGCCTTAGGCATTTATTTCATTTTTTGAGTGGTCTCTAACCTCTTTGTTGTTTGTCTCCTTTTGAATGCATTTTTGGAGTCTCGATTCTGATCTAATTGTTGAGACAATTGAAAATGGTATTTCCTTGTTCCAAGATCCCTTATCTTTGCCTTGAATCATTGGGTTTAAACATTACTTCGGTGATCTTTAATCATTTTAAAAATGGCAGCAACAAACCCCTTTTTGTGATTTATTTCTATGAAAGAATCATACGAACAATTGATTCCTGCATGATACACTTTTGATCGAAAGAGTTTTACCAATTCAAAAAGAAAATTCTTTTAATTATTTGAATCGGATCCTTTCGATTTTGATATCAAAAATATACTTACGAAGTTTGTTCCAACGTATTGATTGGTATTAACCCTAGATCCTTGCCCCTGAAGAAATGAATAAATACTTTCTACTCGAGCTCCATCATATACTAGTTACATTACAACCCAACAAAAAAGGGGGTTGTAGTAGAACCAAACAAAGGATGTCGAGCCAAGAGCCCATTCATTCCTAGATAATATAAAATAGAAAATGGTGGATGGAAAAAAATCCACAGCTGATCATGTCCTTCAAGTCGCACGTTGCTTTCTACCACATCGTTTCAAACGAAGTTTTACCATAACATTTCTCTAGTTTCGAACCAGTATGTAATTGATTCAATTATGGAATCATGAATAGTCATTGCTTCGATCGATACACAGTCCTTTATTACTTCTATATGAAAGGAATAGGTAATTTAAACCTCAAATAGTTTTTTGATTTTTTGATTTATAAATCAAAAATAACACGAATAAAAAAAAATCGGAATTTGTGTTGGATCTTCAAATGATTCGATAGAATAGATTCAACAATCTTACATTTCTTCGAATAACAAGGACCCCTAAAAAACATTCAAATTATTTAATTGAAAAAATTTCCTACCTCGACATCACAATTTAAATAAAGTTTTACTAAGGATTAAATTGAATCATCATAAGAGAGATAAATCCATATCGAGGATTTCCATATCTATCAGATTAGACTGAACCATTTTCATTGGAAAGAATTATGGATATTCTATGGTAAATATTTAAGAGTAAGGTAAAAGCTCCCAAATCTTTTTCAAAAAAAGCGAAAAAACATTATCACTGAAATAGAAGTATAATAATCCATGCATATAAGGATTTCCTCAATTTATGCGTAGTTTCCTTTGCTTGAGCTTAAGGTTGAATAATCTTTCCCTAAAATGGAAAATGAAAATAAAGTAAATAAGATGTATGAATCACCCCCACCTCAATTGTTATTACATAGATTTACAATTATTCATTAGAGACAAATACCAAATACCTAAAAAAGAGGGTCAAAGAAACTCCATTAAATATGGAACTTTATTATTTGGTAATGAAATTAGGACAGACATAGATATTCAAATTGATATCGTCCACCGTCTTATCTACTGTCACTCTCAAATCATTCCGGGGGCTGATGAATCATAAATAAAAAAGGATCCTATTTTCCGGGATGCTCGACCATTTTGTATAAAATACAAAGTCAAAAAGATCCAGATTAAGTCATTAATCAGTCTTAAGAGACTTAATCCCCTAGATATGGATGGCACGTAAGACTTTTCTAAGCAACTAACTTAAATACGAAAGTGAAAGGGGGGCATACACTAAAAGGCCAATCAGACTCTTTTTGAATTCAACCTCTTGGGATCTTGGGATCGATGTTCCCATCTTACCTGGATCAAAAATGGATTCTGTTATGTTTTCGTATTATTCAAACTCGATTCAATTTGTGAAAAAAGATCAGATTCAGAGAAATTTTTTTTTTAATTAGAAGCAAGAAGTCCATTTTATCAAAACAAAAATGAGACTCTTAAATAGAACGCTACTCAAAAACAAAAAGAGAATTTTGATTCTGATATATATTAGAGTACACTCTGGGACGGAAGGATTCGAACCTCCGATAGCGGGACCAAAACCCGTTGCCTTACCGCTTGGCCACGCCCCATTTCAATTTCGATTCAATACTAATAAACACTAATATTGATATTGGTTGTTCGTCAATTCCAGTGCAAATCCCTACGGAATAACTTCGATTCTTGTTTTAGTATTAGGATTTTGACATGTGTAGCTGTCGAATTAAACTCAATTTATTGATCATTACATATAATTCAATTAAGATATTGTATGAAAGTATGATTTCTTCTATTCTCTTATGAGAATAGAAGGATTTTTGTTTTGATTGGTTCGTTTCAAAGAAGTCTTTTTTTTGTCTACCCGACTTCCTTTTCTTCATTTTTACCTTATATCAATAACATATTAATAACTCAATCAAAATACAATTATCTCCAAGAACAAAATGTTTGTTATGCTTAATATCTTTAGTTTGATTTATATCTGTTTTAATTCTGCCCTTTATTCCAGTAGTTTTTTATTCGCCAAATTGCCCGAGGCATACGCTTTTTTGAATCCAATTGTAGATGTTATGCCAGTAATACCTCTTCTCTTTTTTCTCTTAGCCTTTGTTTGGCAAGCTGCTGTAAGTTTTCGATGAGATCTTTAATACTATCCTAGAAAAATTCCTAATTTATTCGAGTTCGCGAAAAAAAAAATTTACCAATTGATAAGATCAGATGAATCTTACAATATGAATGAACCCTCAATCCAAAGGGCGAAATTCTTGAGTAACCATGATCAATTTTGATCCCGCAATTTTCCGATTCTGACTTTTTTTTTCACTGAAACACCCTAGTAGAGTTAGAGTCCACCACAATATCGAATTCGAATTGGGTGAATTTCTGAAAACTCTTTTCTATTTCTAGAAATTCGAAAACCGTTTCGTTTCTTGGTGTCAAAATAGGATATATAGTATAAAAATAGAGAATCTATTTTCTTTTTCCCAGAAAAACAGATTTGGAGATTGTGTAATGCTTACTCTCAAACTCTTTGTTTACACCGTAGTGATATTCTTTGTTTCTCTGTTCATCTTCGGATTCCTATCTAATGATCCAGGACGTAATCCTGGACGTGAAGAATAAAAAAGAAAAAGGTTTTCCTTGCTTTATTCTATTCTTAGAAATGCTCTTAGGATTTTTCTCTATTCTACATCTTTAACTATTAAAAAAAAAAAAAAAAAAAGCAAAAAGGTTCACTAAATTCAAATTTGAAAGATACCAAGTCATTGACGGAAACGGAAAGAGAGGGATTCGAACCCTCGGTACGAATAACTCGTACAACGGATTAGCAATCCGACGCTTTAATCCACTCAGCCATCTCTCCTAATTGAAAAAAGACAATTACTATGTTACATTACACAAAAAATACTGTTTAAAAAAAGCCCTTCTTTACTTTATTTATTCTAATTTATTCTATTTATATTTCTAATAATTTATTATATAAATTATTATATAGCTTATAGAGATTATTTTTTGATTCTATTTTATATTGTATTATATAGATAGATATAACTTTTATCAGCAATTCCATTTTTTTTTTTAATTCAAATAAAGGACTCAAATAAAGATATCTCGAATCAAAAAAACAAAGAAAATAACGAATATCTCTTTAATTTCCTTGAAAAGGGCCTTTTTGATTTCCACGGCCTGGCCTGGCAGTACCCAGCCGGGCCTCCTCTTTTTATTTTGTTCCAATAAACCACATGCCGCCGAATCCTAGATAAAATGATTTATTTGTATTTGATTTGAAAACAAAAAAAAGAAATGCTTGTTCTTTATTATTCTATTCAAACAAGACTCAAAAGAAGGACTATTTCCATTCCTATGATGATAAAGTACTCTTTTTTTTTCCTAATGAAATTAGGACTCCTGACAAAGACGTCAACGCTCTAATTTCGAATTTCCATTTCATACTTACTTATTTTTCATTTCTGTCCTATCTTGATTACGTCCGATTCCCTTGTTGGACAAAAAGCCTATTTATATACAATAATCGCATTGTAGCGGGTATAGTTTAGTGGTAAAAGTGTGATTCGTTCTATTAACCCCTTTAA